TTATGCATGAAGATAATAAATTCGGTCGTTGTGGTCGGGCTCTATTATGGATTTCTGACCACATTCTCCATAGGGCCCTCTTATCTCTTCCTTCTCCGAGCTCGGGTTATGGAAGAAGGAACCGAGAAGGAGGTATCAGCAACAACTGGTTTTATTGCGGGACAGCTCATGATGTTCATATCGATCTATTATGCGCCTCTGCATCTAGCATTGGGTAGACCTCATACAATAACTGTCCTAGTTCTACCGTATCTTTTGTTTCATTTCTTCTGGAACAATCATAAAAACTTTTTTGATTATGGATCTACTACCAGAAATTCAATGCGTAATCTCAGCATTCAATGTGTATTCCTGAATAATCTAATTTTTCAATTATTCAACCATTTCATTTTACCAAGTTCCACGTTAGCCAGATTAGTCAACATTTATATGTTTCGATGCAACAACAAGATTTTATTTTTAACAAGTAGTTTTGTTGGTTGGTTAATTGGTCACATTTTATTCATGAAATGGGTTGGATTGGTATTATTCTGGATACGGCAAAATCATTCTATTCGATCTAATAAGTATCTTGTGTCAGAATTGAGAAATTCTATGGCTCGAATCTTTAGTATTCTCTTATTTATCACCTGTGTTTACTATTTAGGCAGAATGCCGTCGCCTATTGTCACTAAGAAACTGAAAGAGAAAGAAACCTCAGAAACGGAAGAAAGCGATGTAGAAACAACTTACGAAATGAAGGAGACTAAACAGGAACAAGAGGGATCCACCGAAGAAAACCTTTTTTCGGAAGAAAAGGAGGATCTGGACAAAATAGATGAAACGGAAGAGATCCGAGTGAGTGGAAAGGAAAAAACAAAGGATGAATTTCACTTGAAAGAGGCACGCTATCAAGATAGCCCAGTTTACGAAGATTCTGATCTGGAGACCCATCAAGAAAATTGGGAATTGGGAAGACTGAAAGAAGAGAAAAAGAAAAGAATGAATAAAAAGATTGACACATAATAAAAATACAAGAATAAATAAGATGAGATTCGTCCACCTCCCATATATTTTATTCCTTCGCCCATAAAGAAACTTGCAACACCAATCCCATTTAGAATTCCATCAATTATATATTTATCAAAAAACTGAGTTAGCTCGGCTAACCCTCTTATACTCATGGTGAAAATCCCAGTATAAAAAATATCTATATAACCACGATTATATGACCAATTGTATATCATACCTTTTATTTTGTCCAGAATAATTCTTTTAGGAACTCTTTTTAAAAAGAAATTAATTAAGCTCAAATTTTTGAAAGATGAATAAATAGATCCATAAAAAATAGATGCTATAAATAGTCCGAAAAGAGCTATACTTACTGAAAAAAAAGCATTTGAAAAAAATCCATACCAATCCTCAGAAGAATTCAATTTCTGATGAAAAAGGGTTGTAGATGGAGTTAACCATTTTGATAATAGATCCAAATCTATTACTCCTCCGTTAAAAGAAATTCCTATTGATCCAATGAACAAAGTTAATAGTACTAATATAAGGAGAGGAAATAACATAGTATTGCTTGATTCGTGAGGATACATATAAGTGTATCTATTTCTAAAGTAAGTACTAAAGTCTCGTATCTTACTTCTTACATTCTCGTCAATTTTAGATATATTTTTTGAAAAAAAACAAACCTTATTCTTATTCATTTTTGAAAAAAAGAAATTACTATTGATTTTCTTAAGTGTCCCTTTTCCCCATAGAGATATTGAATAAAACGAGCTCTTTTTTGTACTACTAAAACTACTATAATCTTGAAAATGAATGCGCAAATACCCATCAAAGGTAAGTAAATACATCCTAAACATATAAAATGCGGTTAATCCTGTTGTGAACCAAGCTATTAGTGCGAAAATTGGTGAGTACAACCAACTATCGTAAAGAATTTCATCTTTGGACCAAAAACAAGCAAGAGGTGGAATACCACAAAGAGAAAGTGTACCTAAAAAAAAAGTAATTTTTGTAATTGGAACATATTTTGTTAAACCTCCCATAAGAACCATATTCTGACTTTTCTCTGGTGAATATCCAACAATAGGTTCCATTGAATGAATAATGGATCCGGATCCCAAAAACAATAAAGCTTTAGAATAAGCATGGGTGATCAAATGAAATAAAGCAGCTCGATAAGAACCTATGCCTAGAGCTAACATAATATAACCCAATTGAGACATTGTAGAATAAGCTAAACTTCTTTTAATGTCTCTTTGGGCAAGAGCTAAAGTAGCTCCTAAAAGTACTGTTATTATACCTACTAAACAAATGAGATTCATTATGTAAGGTATAACTATGAAAAGAGGAAGAAGCCGAGCTACAAGAAAAATCCCTGCTGCTACCATAGTAGCAGCGTGTATAAGAGCCGAAATAGGAGTGGGGCCTTCCATGGCATCGGGTAACCATACGTGAAGGGGGAATTGTGCGGATTTAGCAACTGCACCGACAAATAATAAAAAGGCACATAAAGTAGCAAATAAAGAATTGACCCCATTATTATGGATCAAGGTATTCACTATTTGGAACAAATCCCGAAATTCAAAACTACCAGTTATCCAATAAAATCCTAAGGTCCCTAATAATAAACCAAAATCTCCTATACGATTAGTTACAAAAGCTTTTTGACAAGCACTTGCTGCAACGGGTCGTGTGAACCAAAAACCTATCAATAAATACGAACACATTCCCACTAGTTCCCAAAAAATATAAATTTGTATCAAATTGGAACTAGTAACTAATCCCAACATTGAAGCATTGGAAAAACTCATATGAGCAAAAAATCTCAAATATCCTTGGTCATGAGACATATAATTGTCACTATAAATAAAAACCAAGATTCCAACAGTAGTAATTAGTATTGACATAATAGAAGTAAGTGGATCGATCAAGTGTCCGAACTCTAATAAAAAATCATTATTGATGGTCCAAGACCATAGATATTGATAGGTCAAACTTCCATTTATTTGCTGAATAGACAGATTAGCCGAAAACCACATAGCTATACTAAGTAGTAAAACACTTAGGAAAGCCCACATACGACGAAGATCTTTTGTTGCTGTCGGAATAAGTAGAAGTCCAAATCCTATTGACATAGTAACTGGGAGCGGAAAAAGGGGTATTATCCATGCATATTTATATGTATATTCCATAAGAAACCAAATTGTTCTTTTTTCTTATAATTGTTTCCAATTCACCAATTCTGATCTCTTTCGAAAAGAACAAAACAATAAGAAAAAAATATGAAAAAGATCAAATACAAAAATACAAATATTGGAATTATGACTTTTTGTTTTATTAAATATTTGAAATAAAAGTTGCAATAGGTTGGTCATATATCAAATAATATGACCAAATAATTAGTCAAGTTTATTACTTAGTTATTAATTAACTTAAAACTCTAGAAAAGAAAGATATTTTTGAAATAATATGACATCATATTAGATTTTGAATAATTGGATTTTCCCTTTACATTATATTCTAATTATGTAAAATGTAAAATTATGTAATTTATAGATATATGATATATTTTTAGATTTAAAATAGATTTATTTTCTTTATATTAAAGTTCAGTTACAGATTTATTTCTCTCTTTCTATTTTTCTATTTTTCTTTCTTTTTTTTATTGTATAATATTTATATAGAATCTTTTCTTTTATATACTATATAGTTTACTATTTAGATAAATTAGATAAATATTTTCTCTTACTATTCTTAATATTAAATATGAATATTTGCAATATTGTATATATATGAATCTAATATTTTAATATATATGAAATAATATGAAATAGTAAAATTAGATTACTTTTTTTGTATATTTTTTTGTATATATTCTTTTATAAAGCAATTTTATAAAACAATAAATATAAAATACGTATGTAATTATTACATTATGCAAATATCAGAATGAAGATAGAAAATTGAAATCTATTTGTCTATGACAATAGAATCATTTTAGAATATTTTTTTTTTCTTATTTCTTTTATTTTATTCTTTTTTTCTATTTGTATGTTATGATATTATTGAGGAAATTTATGGAATTAAGTATAGATAATGACTAAGAAAAAGTAATTTATTTTAAACAGTATATGTCTTTCACATACAACGATAAAAAGGAGTCACCTATCTTTTGAATGGCAGTTCCAAAAAAACGTACTTCTATGTCAAAAAAGCATATTCGTAGAAATCTTTGGAAAAAAAAAGGATCTTTAGAGGCAGTAAAAGCTTTTTCTTTAGCTAAATCTATTTCCACCGGACAGTCAAAAAGTTTTTTTGTGCGACAAAAAAAAGTCTTGTAAAAATATTAATTGACATGTTTCAAAGAACTTCCAAATTTCCATTTTTGAATTGGAAGACAAACGATTCAATTTTACTAAATGTATTGTATTTGTATTTCACTTCTCCTTATTAGTTAGAGCTAGGTAATATAAAAAAGAAGAATCTTTCTTTCTACTTGATTCAAAGTACTCAGTATTGTGTATTTTCTATTTTCTATATTTCTATTATATTCTATTTATCAAAATTCATATTGATTGATATTGAATTCGTGAGATGATTTTTTCTTTCCTATGAATTGTGCTTTTCTATTTTGAAAAGCACAATTACAAATTACGATAGACAAAGAAAAATCTGAATATTTCATTACACTTTATACTAAGGTGTTTGGGTCTCAAAATCATTATTAGAAAAAAAAATTATGAATTTTATACCCCGACTGAGAACGAAGCTTTTGAGTTCTGACTGTTCTGGATAAACAAGAGCTAGGTTTCTAGTACGGAAAAGTTGATTATTAAAAATGAACTTACGAAGATGAAGATACTAATTAAGTATTATTGATATTGAACATTTCCATATGAATAGAAATCCATCTTTCTTCATTGTTTCCTAAATTATATTGAATATATACAATTCAACATAAATTTTCTATTATTATTTAAGGTAAGCCGCCATGGTGAAATTGGTAGACACGCTGCTCTTAGGAAGCAGTGCTAGAGCATCTCGGTTCGAGTCCGAGTGGCGGCATAAATAATTATTAATATTAATAATATAGACACAATAGATCTAATAGAATCTATAAGATATTTAAAATATTATATTTTAGATTTTATTTAATCCTCTCCCCAATTTTAATTATTTAAAAGGGACTCTTCTTTATGATATTTGTGACCTTAGAACATATATTAATTCATATTTCCTTTTCGATCATCTCAATTGTGATTATAATTCATTTGATGAACTTATTAGTTGACGAAATTGAAGGATTACGTAATTCGTCAGAAAAAGGGATGATAGCTACTTTTTTCTCTATAACAGGGTTTTTAGTTATTCGTTGGATTTCTTCGGAACATTTTCCCTTAAGTAATTTATACGAATCATTAATCTTCCTTTCATGGAGTTTATCCATTATTCATATGATTCCGTATCTTGGGAATCATAAAAATGATTTAAGCGTAATAACTGCACCAAGTGCCATTTTTACCCAAGGTTTCGCCACGTCAGGCCTTTCAAATGAAATGCATCAACCCGCAATATTAGTACCTGCTCTACAATCTCAGTGGTTAATGATGCATGTCAGTATGATGCTATTGAGCTATGCAGCTCTTTTATGCGGATCATTATTATCAATTGCTCTTATAGTGATTACATTTCAAAAAAAAATCAATTTTTTCAAGAATTTTTTAAGTTTAAGGAAATCGTTTTTCTTTGGTAATATGGAATATTTTAACGAAAAAGGAAGTGTATTAAAAAAGACTTTTTTCCTATCAGTTCAAAATTTTTACAAATATCAATTAATTCAGCGTTTAGATTATTGGAGTTATCGTGTCATTAGTTTAGGGTTTACCTTTTTAACCATAGGCATTCTTTCTGGAGCAGTATGGGCTAATGAAGCATGGGGTTCTTATTGGAATTGGGACCCTAAGGAAACTTGGGCATTTATTACTTGGACCATATTTGCAATTTATTTACATACTAGAACAAATTCAAAATTGCAAGATCAAGGCACAAATTCGGCATTTGTAGCTTCTATAGGATTTCTTCTAATTTGGATATGCTATTTTGGGATCAATCTATTAGGAATCGGGTTCCATAGTTATGGTTCATTCCAATTAATATCTAATTGAATAAAATAAACTACACCACGAGAACTTTTTGTTTCGATATGAAGAATACATAAAAAAATCGTCTGATACATAATGAAATTTTGTGCGAGTTTTTGAGAACCTTTTGAATAATTCCTCTATTTAAATGGTTCTCAAAAACTTTAGATGTATTTCATTACAATTCTAATTAACCTTTCCTTTTTTTTTTCATTGTACAACGAAGAATCGTGAAAATATGAAAGTCAAAGAATTAGAAGACTTTCTTTCCAATTAATGAATTTTATTTCATTTATTATTGAATCTAAAAAAAAAGAATTAGTATCTATAAAAATAATTAGATATTAGAACTTGTACCTTGTCAACCGATAACGGGAGAACGAAATCAGGATAAATACCAATTCCTATTACAGGTAAAAAGATACATATCGAAATAAAAAGTTCTCGTGGTCCAGAATCAAAAAAATTCGAGTTTGGAATATTGAATAGCTTGTATCCATAGAAAATCTGACGTAACATAGATAATAAAAAAATAGGAGTTATTATCATTCCAATTGCCATTACAAAAGTAATTAACATTTTTGGCATGAAAAGATATTTTGGGCTGGTAATTATTCCAAAAAAGACTAAGAATTCTGCAACAAAACCACTCATTCCTGGCAATGCAAGAGAAGCCATCGAGAAACTACTAAACATGGTAAATATTTTTGGCATTGGGATAGATATCCCCCCCATCTCTTCGAGATAAACAAAACGTATTCTATCACAACTTGTTCCTGCTAAGAAAAAAAGTGCAGCACCAATTAATCCATGAGATATTATTTGTAAAATAGCTCCATTAAGTCCCATGCCAGTTATAGAACCAATTCCTATAATTATGAAACCCATGTGAGATACGGAAGAATAGGCAATACGTTTTTTTAAATTGCGTTGACTGAGAGAGGTTGAAGCTGCATAAATGATTTGTATTATTCCTACTATCACCAACCAGGGAGATAATCTAGAATGAGCGTGAGCTAATAATTCCATATTGATCCGAATTAATCCATATGCTCCCATCTTTAATAAGATTCCAGCTAAAAGCATACATGTACTGTAATGTGCTTCCCCGTGGGTATCTGGTAACCATGTATGTAGGGGTATCATCGGCGATTTGACAGCATAAGCAATAAGAAAACCAAAATAGAGTATTATTTCCAATGCTGCAGGATACGATTGATTAGCTAATTTTTCTAAATCTAATGTTGGTTCGTTGGAACCATATAAACCCATACCTAGAACTCCTATTAAGAGAAAAATGGAACCTCCGGCAGTGCACAAAATAAACTTTGTAGCCGAGTACAGGCGTTTTTTTCCTCCCCACATGGATAAAAGTAAGTAAACAGGAATTAATTCTAATTCCCACATGATGAAAAAAAGTAAAAGGTCTCGAGAAGAAAATGATCCTATTTGGCCACTATACATTGCTAACATCAAGAAATAGAAAAATCGCGGATTTCGAGTAACTGGCCAAGCTGCTAAAGTAGCTAAAGTAGTGATAAATCCTGTCAGTAAAATGGGTCCTATGGAAAGTCCATCGGTTCCCAGTCTCCAGTGAAAATCAAAAAGATTGATCCATTGAAAATCCTCCTTCAATTGGGTTAATGGATCGTCCAATTGAAAATGATAACAAAATACATAAGTCATTAGAAGGAGCTCTAGTATACATATACATAGAGTATACCACCTATACGCCTTATTTCCCCTATGAGGGAAAAAGACAATTGAAGAACCCGCGAATATGGGCAAAACAATAAGTATTGTTAACCAAGGAAAATAACTCGTGATAAAGACAAGATAAAATTAGACCAGAAAACCCCGTGCTCGGGAGAAGAATAATATATTTTCTTTTCTCGAGTACGGGCTTTTGTCGGTAAAGAGGAATCAAATGATTCAAGTGGAATTTTTTGTCACATATCAATAAGAAAGACCCATGCTGCGAGTTGTTTCATGCCATAAATAAACACGGACACTCAAAAAATCCGTTGGACAAGCGGATTCACATCTTTTACAACCTACGCAATCTTCGGTTCTTGGCGCAGAAGCAATTTGCTTAGCTTTACATCCGTCCCAAGGTATCATTTCCAATACATCCGTGGGGCAAGCTCGAACACATTGGGTACATCCTATACATGTATCATAAATCTTTACTGAATGTGACATTGGGTCTATAAATTCCAGTTTTGAGCACAAAAGATTTTCGATCTGGTAAAAGAAAATAAGAAAATGAAATAAATCATCTATTTTCTATTGTAGACACCAGACGAATCAATGATTTATCAAAATTTTAAGAATCAATAGATTTTATAATCTGTTTATGAGAAAGGGCCAAGATACTTTGATTTTCATTTCAATAACCATGAAATATGAGTTTATGAATTCAATTCATGTTAAATTTACTATCTTTCTATATGTATATATTCATATACATATAGAAAGATAAATATAGAAAGATTCTAGTATATAGAAATAGAATTAAGGTGATATATTATATATCAGATTAATACGTTTGTTATTAGGTTAGTGATAGAATAGGTTAGTAACTCTAAATCATAAATTTATATGAAAAAAGAGAAGAAAGAAAATAATAATAATAAAATATTATATTCTATTTAATTCTAATTAAATTATCTTACTATTCTAATTCTATTAGATTCTATATTAGAATATTCAGAATATCCTAAAAGTCTTATGTTTTGATTTATATGTGAAAATATAATAATTATGACTAATTATTCAGCAAATTTGATTGATTGATACGAGTTGATTTTCTGTTACGATGGATCGACGAAACAATAGCTAGTCCAATAGCTGCTTCAGCAGCTGCAATGGCTATAACAAAGATTGAGAAAATTTCTCCTTTTAATTGCCGACTATCAAATATATCGGAAAATGTGACGAGATTTATATTCACCGAATTCAGTATAAGCTCAAGACACATAAGTGCTCTAACCATACTTCGGCTTGTGATCAGTCCATAGATACCGATAGAAAATAAATAAACACTTAGAAAAAGTACATGCTCTAACATCATTGATAAATTCCTCATCTATCTTGATTCATTTCAATATGAACGAACAAAAATTAAACCGATTCAGTTGACTAGATATAGAAGAATTACAGAACAAAAGAAGATATTCACAGTAGATTTCAATAAAATAAATTAAATACATTTTCATTCTTTAATGAAAAAAAAAAAGAAGTTCTTATTATATTAGATTATTGACGAGCCATAGTAATTGCACCTATCAAAGAAACTAAAAGAATTATAGAAATGAGTTCAAAAGGAAGATAAAAATCTGTGGATAAATGAATACCAATTTGTTGAACGTTACTTATTAAGTCCTGTTCTATAATCTGATTTGATCTTGTAGTCCGAAAAATTCCGGACCATGACGTATCTGGGATAGTAGTCATTAATGAAAAAAAAATACTTGTACAAACCAGTGAAGTGATCCTATCTCCAACGGTCCACAAATAGGAATCATTGGAATATTCTGAACCGTTCATGAACATTACAGCAAATATGATTAATACATTTATGGCTCCCACATAAATAAGGAACTGCGCGGCAGCTACAAAATAGGAATTCAATGAAATATAGAATAAGGATATACAAACAAGAACCAATCCCAATGAAAAGGCAGAATCGATGGGATTGGTAAGTAATACTACTCCCAGACCTCCTAATATAAGAACTGATCCCAGAAATACTACAAGAATATCATGTATTGGTCCAGGTAAATCCATTATGAAATAAAAGATAAATAAATCAGTCGAAATATTTCATGACCTTACTAAGGGTGCAGGAAAGAAACTATTTTTTTATATGATACCTTCCTAATTGAATGAAAAAAATGAATATCATTAGATAGATAAAATAAAATTATTTGGCTAATCCTACTTACTTTATTACAAGACAAATCGTAGTAATTGGTAATCGTTCTTGAACCAAGCAAGAGGTTTTTATTTTTTCATTTGATTTGTTGAATCCATAACTGTTTGAATTGTGTAATCTCCAATTATTGAGATTGGTAACCGACCTAAAGAAATTTGATTATAATTCAATTCGTGACGATCATAAGTGGAAAGCTCATATTCTTCAGTCATCGATAAACAGTTTGTTGGACAATACTCGACACAGTTACCGCAAAATATACAGACACCAAAATCAATACTATAATGAAGCAATTGTTTTTTCTTAATATCTTTTTCAAATTTCCAATCAACAATGGGAAGGTCTATTGGACATACGCGAACACATACTTCACAAGCAATACATTTATCAAATTCAAAGTGGATTCGACCACGAAAACGTTCTGATGTGATTGATTTTTCATAAGGATATTGAATAGTTACAGGTAAACGATTTGTATGGGATAAGGTAATTATGAAACTTTGTCCAATGTACCTTGCGGCTCGTATTGTTTGTTTGCCATAATTCATGAACCCAGTAACCATAGGTAACATATTTTAGATATCCATGAATAAAATTTATGTTTCTTTCTCTTGGTTGAGATAAGTTATGTAAGTTATGAATATAGAATATTCATTATTGTTTTCTCTTAATTTCTTATTTTTATTTATAGTGAAACAAGTTGAAAAGAAGTTGTCAATAATAGATTACCTAGAGAAATAGGTAAAAGAAATTTCCATCCAAGATTTAATAATTGATCCATTCTCATCCTAGGTAAAGTCCATCTTGTTGTGATAGGAATGAACAGAAACAAATAAGCTTTAGCTAATGTAATAAAGATACTAATTGCTATTACAAAGACTCTAAACATTTTATTTATTCCAAAAAGTTCAGTAAGAGATATGTACGGAATAGAAAAATCCCACCCACCTAAGTAAAGAACTGTTACAAATAATGACGAAACTAATAAATTTAGGTAAGAAGCAAGATAAAAGAATCCGTATTTTATACCTGAATATTCGGTTTGATAACCTGCTACTAATTCCTCCTCTGCTTCTGGTAAATCAAAAGGTAATCTTTCACATTCTGCTAGAGAAGACATTATAAAAACTAGAAACCCTATGGGCTGACGCCACAGATTCCATCCCCCAAAACCATATTTGGACTGTGCCTCAATTATATCAACTGTACTCGAACTGTTAGATAATTATAGTCGATGATAGCATCACTGCTCCCATCGCTATTCCAAAACCGTACATGAAACCTAAGTTTCATACGGCTCCTCTATGGTCACAAAGAAATGTAAGGTAAGGACTAGTTTAGTATTATAGCTCTCCTTGGACCTTAGGTAAATACAATGTAAAGAGAAATTGGAGGTTGGAGAGTCCTCAATTCGACCAATAACATTCTGTCTGTTAGAATAAGAAAAAGCACTTCCGAATTGATCTCATCCCTTATAATGATATTCTAATGAAAATAATCAAAATTTATCTTTGTTCAGCAATAACTTAATCCTTCAATCAAATACTGGTTCTATTCCTAAATAGAAAGAATTGGGCATTAGTTAATGAATCATGATAAGAATTTCCATATGCATATGTATGAAGAAAGAAATATTTTCTTATTATTCCCGTTTTATTCTTTTTTATTATATTATCGTATTGCATTCTATTTGTCTTGTTCCTGTTCTTCTTTCTGAAAACTAAAAAAAAGGAAAGAAAATAAAGGATTAATTCGTTCTTGATAGTCATTTATTTAATCAGCGAATAGTAGCATACTCTAGATCGGAATCGTGGGGAAGTACTGCTTGATCATTTCTACCAACTTCAAGCCCTTATTATGATTCGTTTTATGCAAAGTTTTATGCAAAAATCCCTTTTTTTAATACCTTACATTATTTCCATTACTCATCCTTTGCGTACTTTGGTGTTCCTAACTGCCCACTTCTTTTTGATTGATCCCCAGTATAGTTAGAAATACAGTTGATCTTTTGCATCCGCTTCAAGATATGACGACTAAAAAAATAATCTCAATCTTGGGGTAAACAACTTATGTTTACTTCAAATTTCTTCTTGTACCTAGGGAATGAGATTTTTATTGTTTTACTGCAAATTGAGAAGCAGTTTTGTTTCACTCATATAACTATCTGGTTTAACTCATCGAACTGAAATGTTAAAAAAAAAAAAAAAAGATTTTTTTTATTCTTTTATTTCATATTCATATTTAAATATCGAATTATATGAATTCTATTTCTATTTTATTGTATTTCAATTCATTTTTTATCTCTTTTCTAGAAAAGAGATAAAAAAAATTCATGTTCCAACGAATCACACGTAGAGATATTGCTAACACACATAGAGTTAATGGTATTTCATAACTAATTGATTGAGCTGTAGCTCGTAGACCACCTGAAAAGGAATACTTATTATTTGATCCATATCCTGACATAAGAAGACCAATGGGGACAATACTTGAAAAAGCAATCCATAAAAAAACACCTATACTGAGATCTGCTAAAACAAGGTGATATCCAAAAGGAATTACTAAATAACTTAGTAGAATTGATATAAAACCTATAGAAGGTCCGACCCTAAATAAACGAATATTACCTCTAGATGGAAGAAGATCCTCTTTCAAAAGTAGTTTGGTCCCATCCGCTAAAGCTTGAAGAATTCCTAAAGGACCGGCATATTCAGGTCCAATACGTTGTTGTATTGCTGCAGATATTTTTCTTTCTAACCACACAATGACTAATACTCCCATTGTGATTCCTAATACAAGGGTTAAAATGGGGACAAAAATCCATATGAGTCCATAGACTTCTTTTAAGAATTCTAATCTATAAAAAGAATTAATAGTTTGTACTTCTGTCGTATCAATTATCATTTCAACGATCAACTTCTCCCATAATGATATCTATACTACCTAGTATCGTCATGATATCAGCCAATTTCATTCTTTTAACTAGCTGGGGAAGAATTTGCAAATTGATGAAACCAGGTGGACGAATTTTCCATCTCCAGGGGAAAACACTATTATCTCCTATTAAATAAATTCCTAATTCTCCTTTTGGGGCCTCTACCCTTACATAAAGTTCTTGTTTTAACAATTCAAAATTGGGTGAAAGTTTTTTAGTAATAAATCTATATTCAAAATTATTCCATTCGGAATTCTTTGTCCTATGAAAACGCCGGTTTTCTAAATTCTCATAAGGTCCCCCAGGAATTCCTTCTAGAGCCTGTTGAATGATTTTTATGGATTCTTGCATTTCACCGATTCTTACTAAATAACGAGCTAATGTATCGCCTTCTTTTTGCCATTTGACTTCCCAATCAAATTTATTGTAACACTCATAGCGATCAACTTTACGAAGATCCCATTGGATTCCAGAAGCTCGTAACATGGGTCCTGATAAACCCCAATTTATTGTCTCCTCCCCACCAATAATGCCCACTCCTTCAACTCGTTCCAAAAAAATGGGATTTCGCGTAATGAGTTTTTGATACTCAACAACTTCTGTTAAAAAATAATCACAGAAATCAAAACATTTATCTATCCAGCCATAAGGTAAATCCGCAGCTACTCCTCCGATGCGGAAATAATTATGCATCATCCGCATACCTGTGGCGGCTTCAAATAGATCATATATTAATTCCCTCTCTCTTAAAATATAGAAAAAAGGAGTCTGTGCACCGATATCGGCCATAAAAGGTCCAAGCCATAACAAATGGGAGGCTATACGGCTCAGCTCCAGCATAATAACTCTGATATAACTGGCCCTTTTAGGCACTTGAACACTTTCCAATCGTTCTGGTGCATTTACTGTTATTGCTTCTGTGAACATAGTAGCTAAATAATCCCAACGTGTTACATAAGGCAAATATTGTATAATTGTTCGGTTCTCCGCTATTTTTTCCATCCCTCTGTGTAAATAGCCTAATATAGGTTCACAGTCAATAACATCTTCACCATCCAGAGTAACGATCAGCCGAAGAACACCATGCATTGATGGGTGGTGAGGGCCCATATTAACTATTATAAAATTTTTTCTTGTAACCGGTACAGTCATATTTTTTTCCTTAATTCATTATTTCATGAATTTTTTAAAATGTAAAATAAAAAAAAATAATAACTGAACTAATAAAAAAATAATTAAAAGAGAACAAGGATAATAATAAGAAAATAATAAGAAACTCAAAGAATAAATTCAAAATTAATTAACGAGTTTTTGGTTCCCGAATATCTAACTGATCCATTAATTTCTTATAACGCACTTTATTTTTCTTTGACAAATAAGTCAATAATCGTTGACGTTTTCCCAGAATTATTCGTAGACCCCTTTGCGATAAAAAATCTCTTTTGTGCAATTTTAAATGTGAAGTAAGTCTCCGTATCTTACTGGTGAAATTGAATACTTGAAATTCAACAGACCCACTATTTTCTTCTTTTTCTTCTTGTGTAATAACTGAGATGAATGAATTTTTGACCATAAATTTAAATTTCTATATTTCTTTTCTGTGAATTTTACTAATCAGGAAAAATAATAATATTTATTATGCCAGTTATTTTCATCTAGTATACATCAAAATTGGATTTCATTCATATACTACTTTGGTTTTTTATTTATGTGGTTTATGTTTTTATGTTTTGTATATTTGGATCAAATATACAAAACATATATGTATTCACGAAAGAGAACACTTTCTTTTTTTACTTAAAAGGATTCCGCTCTTCCTAGCGAAAATTGATACACTATGAAATCAGCATCATGTATTAGAATATTACATAGTGTATATGTTTCGGCTTTCATCTACCAAATATGTTACACAATATGTAGGAAATCCACTATAAATTTTTTTCATTTTTCATTGGAATTGAATTCATTCTGAATTGTGAATACATATGTATTCTTGACATACTGAAACGACTGCTGTTATTGGTATCAAACCAATAGCGATTCATACAAGCTACGTCTTCTAATCGATAATTGGGCCAAAGAAAAAATTTGAATTTAATGAAATTTTTTCTATCTGTATTAATATGTTTGTCCTCATTCAAAAATCGACCGCAGTTTCTTATTTTGTTTTCATTGCAAAATATTGGATTTCTATCCACAACATTAAAATTCTGGGAATTGAAACAAATTCGAATTCGAAATTCTCTACGACGTCTGGGAGATAGAATATTTTCAGGAACAAGTAAATCATAATTATTTTTGTCTCCACTCAAAAATATGTTGCTGTGTCGTGCAATGGGTTTTTCAAACCCCCTTTTCTCAATATATCTTTTTTTTGTGTATTTTTTATTTGTTTGATGCTTCTTATTATCGACCAATGAAATATCCATAGTTTGATATATAATAGATTTTTCATCCCTTCGTATAGATAGACAAATTGGTTCAATAATAAATATTCCCTTTCTTATCAATTCTGCAAGAACTAGGTCCTTTTGAATCAGCATTTCGTCTAGATCTATTTCACCTCTTTGAATCGAAGATATAGCAATTTCCTTTGGATTTATCAGTCTAAGTAGGAGACAATATACCCCGATATTTTTCATTATTTTATTATTTAAGGAATTAGCCCATCTTAGTTGAAAAAGTAAATATTTTTTCAAAAAGAAATCTAGTTCCATTTCATTCTTGTTCTTATATTGATATTGTTTTTTTTTTATTTCTAATCTTGCGTAATCTTCTTCAACATCTTTTTTATTTTTTTGTTTTAGTAGATTCCATACAAGATTTCTTTGGACCTGTTGTTCGTTTTCTTCCTGCTTGAAATTTCCTAATTCAAGATCTTTTTTTTCATTAGATGATTTTTTTGAATTTATGTTAATGTTTTTACTTTTTTCATTTCTAGAAAAATGAAAAAAGAGTGATTTGATTGGGATGATCCAAGGTTTAATTTTATATACATCAAAAAGTAGCACAAATTCTGGGAAGAACCAAGTTTCTAGATTGGATATAGTATCATGATTTGATGCGGTATTATATAACCTTTCTTTATTCATTCCCATGCAATCAAAAAAGAAACTTTTTTGATTGCATGGTTTGATCTCTTGATAAATTGTAGGATAAAAAAGATCTTTTTTTTCCATTTTTTTTAAATTATTAATTTCAGTCTTAGTATTTTTCTGAATCTTGATGCCAATATGTATATCGGTCCAGATATCAATATTATTTATAAAACAAAGATGAAGAATTCTACAATCAAAATATTTTCTATCCAAATTTGTATTCCTATCAATAAGATATCCTTTTTCTATATAATCATTACTATGTATACTTACCAATACATAAAATGATTCAGGTTTCGATGTATTGAAATGATATGGAATTTCTTGGTCCCCATTTCTTTCTAATGTTGATCCATAAATGTATAAATTAGGGAGGCATATATATTTATATGATAAAAGATCATATCTGTAATGTTTTTTCCATTTGTCACTCATAAATAAATTTGCTGCATAGTTATTTTTATTCATGGAATAAAGAAATTGGTATTTTTTATATAAATCCAATTGGTTTGATTCCTTATTTTGAATCATACATCGAGACTGAGATAAATCGTATTGATAATGACCTTTTAACCAGTTTTTCCATTCGTTCATTCCATACGTATGAATTTTATTATGTCTTGATTTGGAATTAAATATTCCATGTATCATACAATAGTCTTTTAAATTATCCTTAAAAAAGGGATAGCTTCCTTCATATTGAAGTACAGGTCTCAAATTATACTTATTAAGTAATTGGTTTTGTGATATTTTGTAAAAAACATATGCTTGGGACAGGGAAGAGAAGTTCAAATAAGTATTGGAATTTTGATTGATATTCTTAGTATTATCAGTATTTGAAAACAATTTTTTTATAGTCAAAATAAAATTCATTGTATTTTGATTTGTTTCATCAATTCTTTCTTGTTCTTGATTTATTTCATTGTTGTAAATGGATTTATTAAAGATCTTTTTTGTTGATTTAAAAAAAAGTTGTGCATTGATCTTAGAAACGGTAATGGTACATAGCAAAATATCTATGTATATTTTTTCAATGAATGATTTGATAAAGTAGTGTGATTTACGCATTAATCGGATATTTTTCTTTTTTAATATTTTCCAAATATGTTTCTGTGATCCCGATCTTTTATTATCATAAATTAGTTCTTTTTTTTTCTTGTCTTTTGCGGTTCGTTCAATTTGATTCCTTATTTTGATTGTCTTATCAGAAAGATCTTTCATTCTTCTTTCTATTAGTGAATGATTTAACAAATTCATCGTTCGATTTAGAACGGACGATTCGCGAATAATCTTATTATTTCTTTTGAAATCTTTTTTGTTTTCGTTCGGTTCATATACTTTTTCTTTCCTCAATTCAAATAATAAATTTGGATTTACTTTCTCCAGTTTTTTCATTATTAGTTTTATAACTCGAACTATTTTGATGACTCCTTTTGTTTTTTCTTTTCTAACTTTTATAAAGGTTTTTCTTTTTTTATTTAAAGATTTTAGAACTTGTAAAAATTTATTTTTCACCTTTTTTTTTCTTTTTTGGAGTTCTTTATAAATAGGTTCAAAAAAAAAAGGTCGTTTTCGGGGAGAACCAAAGGGAAGTTCCGCTTCCATTCCCCAGACTGTTAAAAAACAAAAATTTGTTTTTTTATCTTTTTTTTTCATTAGATCTCTATGATGAGATCGTGCCTTAGATTTTCTCCAAGGTTTTAGACAGAAAGGATATAGAATCTTTATCTGAATACCATCTATCAACCAATCTTGGGGAAACTCTTTTTCTGATAATTGAACACCATTATAGGTGCATTTAATATGCATTTCTCTATTCCATTCCTTAAAATCCTCGTCCCACTCGGGAACTTGGAATAATAACATACGGAAAATATTTTTGGCTATTATCAATGAAGGTAATATAATGTTTTTTCTAAGAAAAGATTGGGTTACTAACATCAAGCCTCTTATTACTTGAGTAAATATAAAGGTATCCCAAGCTTCTGATATTTCTATTTGTTCATTTTTATATATTTTTTCCTCTTTCTCCTTTTCTTCTTTTGTATCTTCATTTTCAAAATAGGAAATTTTTAGTTCTGATTCTTGTTCTCTGCCCATCCAATTCCTAAAAATGAGATTCTTCATTTCGTTGATATCAATATCAAAAAACGAAAAAAAAGATGTTTTGTCTAGACGATCCAAAAAAAGTGGGGAATGTACATTTACTTGAAAGAGGTTCCAAATAACTGTTTTACGTCTTTGAGCGCGCATGGATCCTTTGATTAGATTGCGGCGAAAATCCGATTGTTTTGAGTAACGTATCAAAGACACCTCTTCCTCTTCCATTTGATCATCATTTTTATCAGTGTTACTAATATTCTGAATACTAGAAATAGAAAAAAAATGGGTATTCTGATCATTATCGTTAGAAATTATCACACGTCTGGCTCTTCTTGAATGAATCGCAAAATCTTCTTCCTCCAATGCTTCTTCATTTTCTTCTTCCTCTTCTTCCAACAAATTCTCGGTTAATTTGTATGACCATCGAGAAACCTTTTTACTGAGTTCTTCTATTCTAATTCCAACAGATTCCTTTTTCATTTTTTTTTGATCTTTTGTATATGTTGTAATTACATCAAATACAAATTGCAAATATTTTGCTTGACTTTCTGAATCAATTTCTTTTTCTTCTGTAGAATTTAAAAATGATTGAGGGTGAAGTTTTACGGAATCATTAAGAAGTAGATCATGAATCTTATTTATAAAAAAAAATTCTACTAAATCTTCTGTATCTGTATAAGTATTCATGATTGCGCGTGAATAGAATTTTTTTCTCATTCCTCGATATGGTCCGTTGAAAAAAGGATCATATGCTTTTGGCAAGCATTTTTTTTTTTTTTCATCATCACATAATATGGTTCTTTTTTCAAGCATATCCAGACTAGGGGATCCCTCATTTTTTTCTATAATTTTGATTCTACTTCTCAATTCATTGTTCAAATTGCGCTTTTTTTTTTCATTAGTATAAATCCAAGAATCATAAAGATCTTCGTCATATAGTTTTTCTATTATGTACAAAGAAATTCTTTGTTCTAGCATTTCCGAAAAAGTTGATAAACTGGGCGGATATGTAAAGGATATTTTTTTCTTTCCGTCACTCATACATGTAAAAAAAAAAAATTGTGACATTTCATTGCGTAAAGCATTTTCTAATTTAGAATTTTTTATATATCGTAATGGACGATTCCATCGTTTATAATCGAAAAGAAAATAGACAAAAGTTTTTTTAACTTTTTTAACCCACAACATTCTTTTCTTTTTCTCTTCTTTCAGTCTTCCCAATTCCCAATTTTCTTGATGGGTCTCCAGATCAGAATCTTCGTAAACTGGGCTATCTTGATAGCGTGCCTCTTTCAAGTGAAATTCATCCTTTGTTTTTTCCTTTCCACTCACTCGGATCTCTTCCGTTTCATCTATTTTGTCCAGATCCTCCTTTTCTTCCGAAAAAAGGTTTTCTTCGGTGGATCCCTCTTGTTCCTGTTTAGTCTCCTTCATTTCGTAAGTTGTTTCTACATCGCTTTCTTCCGTTTCTGAGGTTTCTTTCTCTTTCAGTTTCTTAGTGACAATAGGCGACGGCATTCTGCCTAAATAGTAAACACAGGTGATAAATAAGAGAATACTAAAGATTCGAGCCATAGAATTTCTCAATTCTGACACAAGATACTTATTAGATCGAATAGAATGATTTTGCCGTATCCAGAATAATACCAATCCAACCCATTTCATGAATAAAATGTGACCAATTAACCAACCAACAAAACTACTTGTTAAAAATAAAATCTTGTTGTTGCATCGAAACATATAAATGTTGACTAATCTGGCTAACGTGGAACTTGGTAAAATGAAATGGTTGA